TACGAACATATTCCAACTAATTCCCAAAAAATATAAATTTGTATCAAATTTGAACTAGTAACTAATCCCAACATGGAAGTACTGAAAAAACTCATATAAGCAAAAAATCTCAAATATCCGTGATCATGAGACATATAATTATCACTATAAATAAGAACCATAATTCCAACAGTAGTGATTAATATTGACATAATAGAAGTAAGTGGATCGATCAAGTATCCGAATTCTAAAGAAAAATCATTATTGATAATCCAAGACCATACATATTGATAGACAGAACTGCTATTTATTTGCTGAATAGACAGATTCATGGAAAAAATCATGACTATACTTAACAATAAAACGCTTTGAAAAGCCCACATACGACGAATACTTTTTGTTGCCGTCGGAAAAAGAAGAAGTCCCAACCCTATTAACATAGGAACTGGAAGTGGAAGAAAAGGTATTATCCACGCATATTGATATATCTGTTCCATAAAAAAAGTTTTTTATTCTTAATTAATTGTTTCCGATTCACCGGATTTTACTTCTTTCGAAAAAAGTCAATAAAAAAATCAATATATGCACTAACTTATTTAATAATTTTAGATTAGTATTTATTCTGAGTCTTTTCAAAATCGTTCAAATATTCAAAACAAGAAGTTATAATTGGTCAAATGATATGACCAAGCGACATATAAAAACAAATATGAAAATCTAAATTCTTATTATTATTACGATAAATTATCATAATAATAAGAATTTAGATTTGTAGAGCAAGGATAAAAATTTGGGCTAAAAAGAGTACTTGATGCTGATATGAATTATAGGATTAACTAAGGTCATCGGTCTAATGAAATAAAAACTCTTGATTTTAGTTAGTTTATTTCAACTCATTAACTAATTCATTATGGGATTCATTGTTTTCCATTTCAATTTCTTAGTAAATTTTAGATTTTAGAAGATTATAGATCTAAAATGAACTTTTTTATCGAGAAAGGATAAAAAATGACTGAGATATTTTTTTATCAAACCACGTATCCTTTAACAGATTTATTACTAGTCTCACTCGAATTTTTAAATTGAATTTAGGTGTATTTTTTATCAAAACAAAAAAAACTCAATTTATTAGGCAAAAGTTTACAAGCCTTTGAAGTATTTTATTACATGTAAATAAAGTATAGAATAACAAAAAGAAAAGTCTTTTAGGTTTTTTATTGATTTTATTAAGTTTGATTGATTTTTATGCCATAGCAGATTCTAAAGATATAACTTTGAGAGATAAACAACGAGAACTAAAAGTTCCAAACGAAAAAATTTAGGTTTTACAAATAGTGTATGGAATCAAAAATTTTTTATTTCGAGTAATTTTTGATCCAATTTTCACGGATCTTTGACATATCTATATTTCTTTTTTTTTTTTGAATAGAATCTTATTTAGAGAAAAAAATAGATAATGAATAAGAAATAATAATTTGTTTTGAACAATAGATGTCTTTCACATCCAACTATAACAATGAGTAACTTCTTCATTTTAAAATGGCAGTTCCAAAAAAACGTACTTCGATATCAAAAAAGCGTATTCGTAAAAATATTTGGAAAAGGAAAGGATATTGGGCAGCGTTAAAAGCTTTGTCATTAGGGAAATCTCTTTCTACCGGGAATTCAAAAAGTTTTTTTGTACGACAAACAAATAAGTCCTAAAATATTGGAATAATTTGTGAATTTCAAAGTGAATATAAAATTCACAATTGGTAGTCCCTATTCTAATCAATATGAAATAGACTCTTAATTATAAGATTATAAGATAAGATGTCTAAAAGAAGAATTCTTACGTTTTCTGAATTCTAAAATTTTTTTTTTTTTAGTATATTTTCACTCAGATTTTGGTGGTGTGGTGGGGAGTCTTATTTTCCCCATCGACCTTTACAAAAATCAAAAATTTTTCTCTTTCTCGGGAAGGGCAGATATAAGATTTTTAGTTCAAATTAATTAATTGTTGAAACTAATGGATTTCATGTTAAAAATTTTTGGATAATTTTCTGACTTCTTAATTTATTGTATTTACTATATGTAATGTATTTAACATAAAAAGAACTTAATTGTTGAGATATTATATATATGTACAAATAATGTGTCAATTTGGAGTAATCCAAAATAGGCATATTTTGGATTCATTTAGAAAATTGATTTTTGTCTGAAATTTTGAAATCAGATAAACCAGAAATAATGACAATAAAAGTAAAAAAAAATGATTCTATCGAAAGAATTATCTAGTTGCAAAAGTTGTTTTTTAGAATAGGATAAACTACGTCAAAGCCTTAAGATAAATAAACCGGACACCCTAAAGGAAAATAAATGAAACTAATGAACCTTCAAATTGACTTTTGAACTAGTTTTTTTATCAATTTGAATCTTTACTAAAAAAAACTTATTTGATTGAATTGACTTGTTCAATCTCGACGATTGAATATAAATAGGCTATTATGAGTTCGAGCAAGCCGCTATGGTGAAATCGGTA